TTTTTGTTGCCGTCGGAAAAAGAAGAAGCCCCACTCCTATTAACATAGGAACTGGAAGTGGAACGAAAGGTATGATCCACGCATATTGATATATATGTTCCATAAAAAAAGTTTTTTATTCTTAATTAATTGTTTCCGATTCGTCGGATCTTACATCTTTTGAAAGGAGTCAATAAAAAAATCAAGATATGCACTAACTTAAAGAGAATTTTATATTCTTACTTATTTTGAGTCTTTCCAAAATACTTCCAATATTCAACTCAAGAAATTACAATGGGTCAAATGGTATGACCAAATTTCTAGTAAAAATTTCTAGTAAAGGGTGAATATTTAGTTATTAAGTCAGATATTTATGAAGATAGAGAAAATAATAATTATTATTACAAAAATTTTTATCCATAGAGCAAGCATAAAAAATTACACTAACAAAGGGTACTTTATTCTGATTCTGATATGAATCATAGGATCAACTAAGGGCAATAACTTGGTCTAATGAAATAAGAACTTGCTATTTTAGTTAGTTTATTAAAAATCATTAACTAGTTCATTATGTAATTGATTGATTGTTTTCCATTCGAAAAAAAAAAATACATTTATGTTTATAGCAAAGGCTATAATATCCATTCATTATTTTATATCAAAATCTAAAATTAACTTTTTTTATTTATCTAAAAAAAATTATTTAAAATGACTAAAACATTTTTTATCATATCATGTATCTTTTAACAGATTCATTTCTAGTCTCATTCTAATTTGAAAATTAAAATTAGGCCCACTCTTTCCTTGAGCTTGACCAATTAATATTAAAGTTTTTTCATTAGGCAAAAGTCGGGTTCTTAAACTTTTCAATGGATTTTATTACATGTAAATTAAATGTAGAACGACGAAAATAGACAGAAATAGGGGGTTTTTGGATTGATTTTATCAATTTCAACCAATTTCAGTTCTATGATATCAGATTCTATAGATATAGATTTGAATGAGAAAGAATGAGAAATAAAAGTATGAATTAGTACAAATTATTCTTTCTTCCACATATTGTATGTAATAGAAAAAAAACAATTTTTTGAAAAAATCACATAATCATATATTATTTTTTTATTTCTAGTAATATTCAATGCGATTTGCACATATCTATAGTTATTTTTAGAAAGGGAATATTATCTAGAGACTAATTAGATAGAGACTGAATAGTAACGAAGAATTGGTTTTGAATAATAGATGTCTTTCACATACAACTATACCAATGAGTAACTTAAAATGGCAGTTCCAAAAAAACGTACTTCTATATCAAAAAAGCGTATTCGTAAAAATATTTGGAAAAAGAAGGGATATTGGGCAGCGCTAAAGGCCTTTTCATTAGGGAAATCTCTTTCTACCGGGAATTCTAAAAGTTTTTTTGTACGACAAACAAATAAATAATAAAACAGTAGAATAATCTGAATCGACTTGAGTCAAAAAATTGGCTAATTTCATTAAATTTATAATATATAAAAAAAATGAATGTAATGAATGATTTCCATTTCCTATTGTTTTGGACTAATCAATATGAAATGAAACTCGCCTCGCTCTTAGAATCAAATTTTTTCTGTTTACTGAATTCTAAAAATAATAGAATATTTTTTTTTTTTTTTTTTGAAAAAAGAATAAAGCCAAGATACAAAGTTTTACCTTTCTTTTTAGTCTATTTTATCATTTTCGGGATGGGGATTATTATTTTCCCCATCGACCCACTTGTCACAATTACAATAATAAAAGTTTTTCTTTTTTCTATATCTCGAGAAGAGCAAATATAAGATCTTTAGTCAAAATTAATGAGTCGTTGAAACTAATTAATTAAGTTTAAAACTTTTTTGTAACTTTCTGAATCATTATTTCAAATTTTGAATTACTATATAGACTTCCCATGTACCTCTCGCTTTTAACCCAATCGATAAAAGCGAATATTTTGTACGAAAAATGTCTAACTTTGGGGTGATCCAAGATAGATCCTATTTTGGGTTCGTTGATAAAATGCATTTTTTGTTTCAGATTTATGAAATCAGATAAATAAAAAACGAATCATTAAAAAATGAAAATGAGAAAAGACATTTTATTTTGAGTTCTATCCCTGGATTGAGGGTAGAACTATCTAGTTACAACAGTTCAATTCCAGGAGAGCATAAACTACATGAAAGTCCTAAGTTAAATAAAACCGACACTCTAAACAAAAATAACCGAACCTTCGAATTCCTATTTGAACGAATTTTTATTCATCAATTTTCAATTTCAATGTTTCCTAAAAAATATTGCATTGACTTGACTCCTTTAATCTCGACGATTGAATAATAATAGGCTATTATGAGTTCGAGTAAGCCGCTATGGTGAAATCGGTAGACACGCTGCTCTTAGGAAGCAGTGCTAGAGCATCTCGGTTCGAGTCCGAGTGGCGGCATGCCATCTTATAAAAGAGATACAATAGATCCTATAATGAACGCAATTCCGGATTTCCATTTCGTAA